ATCGATAAGAATTCTAGTTCTTACTGTTCATATGTTATGGTATGAATATACCATACCAATTCGTTATGTATGGATGATGAGATTCCATTGATACAGAGCCAATTCCAATAGACTTATTGAACGTTCCCATTGGCGTGCATCCAGCAGGAATTGAACCTACGAATTTGCCAATTATGAGTTGGGCGCTTTAACCATTCAGCCATGGATGCTTAACAGGTATCATCGTACATCGTGAATAACCAAATTCCAATTTAAATGAAATCTTTAGGAGGAATCAATGAGAGGACATCAATTCAAATCCTGGATCTTCGAATTGAGAGAGATCAAGAATTCTCACTATTTCTTCGATTCATGGATCAAATTCGATTCAGTGGGATCTTTCACTCACATTTTTTTCCACCAAGAACGTTTTATGAAACTCTTTGACCCCCGAATTTGGAGTATCCTACTTTCACGTGATTCACAGGGTTCAAGAAGCAATCGATATTTCACGATCAAAGGTATAGTACTGCTTGTAGTAGCGGTCCTTATATCTCGTATTAACAATCGAAAGATGGTCGAAAGAAAAAATCTCTATTTGATGGGGCTTCTTCCTATACCTATGAATTCCATTGGACCCAGAAATGAGACATTGGAAGAATCTTTTTGGTCTTGCAATATCAATAGGTTGATTGTTTCGCCCCTGTATCTTCCAAAAGGGAAAAAGATTTCTGAGAGTTGTTTCATGGATCCGCAAGAGAGTACTTGGGTTCTCCCAAGAAATAAAAAGTGTATCATGCCTGAATCTAACCGGGGTTCGCGGTGGTGGAGGAACCGGATCGGAAAAAAGAGGGATTCTAGTTGTAAGTTATCTAATAAAACCGTAGCTGGAATTGAGATCTCATTCAAAGAGAAAGATAGCAAATATCTGGAGTTTATTTTTTTATCCTATAAGGATGATCTGATCCGCAAGGACCATGATTGGGAATTGTTTGATCGTCTTTCTCCGAGGAAGAAGCGAAACATACTCAACTTGAATTCGGGACAGCTATTCGAAGTCTTAGGGAAAGACTTGATTTGTTATCTCATGTCTGCTTTTCGTGAAAAAAGACCAATTGAAGGGGGGGGTTTCTTCAAACAACAAGGAGCTGAGGCAACTCTTCAATCAAATGATATTGAGCATGTTTCCCATCTCTTCTCGAGAAACAAGTGGGGTATTTCTTTGCAAAATTGTGCTCAATTTCATATGTGGCAATTCCGCCAAGATCTCTTCGTTAGTTGGGGGAAGAATCAGCACGAATCGGATTTTTTGAGGAACGTATCGAGAGAGAATTGGATTTGGTTAGACAATGTGTGGTTGGTAAACAAGGATCGGTTTTTTAGCAAGGTACGGAATGCATTGTCAAATATTCAAAAAGAAAGATCGATTCTTTGGGATCCTTCCTTTCTTCAAACGGAAGGAACAGAGATAGAATCAGATCGATTCCCGAAATGCCTTTTTGGATCTTCCTCAATGTCCCGGCTATTCGCGGAACGTGAGAAGCAGATGAATAATCATCTGCTTCCGGAAGAAATCGAAGAATTTCTTGGGAATCCTACAAGATCGATTCGTTCTTTTTTCTCTGACAGATGGTCAGAACTTCATCTGGGTTCGAATCCTACTGAGAGGTCCACTAGAGATCAGAAATTTTTGAAGAAAAAACAAGATGTTTCTTTTGTTCTTTCCAGGCGATCGGAAAATAAAGAAATGGTTGATATATTCAAGATAATTACGTATTTACAAAATACCGTCTCAATTCATCCTATTTCATCAGATCCGGGATCTTATATGGTTCCGAAGGATGAACCGGATATGGACAGTTCCAATAAGATTTCATTCTTGAACAAAAATCCATTTTTTGATTTATTTCATCTATTCCATGGCCGGAACAAGGGGGGATACACGTTACACCACGATTTTGAATCAGAAGAGAGATTTCAAGAAATGGCAGATCTATTCACTCTATCAATAACCGGGCCGGATCTGGTGTATCATAGGGGATTTGCCTTTTCTATTGATTCCTACGGGTTAGATCAAAAAAAATTCTTGAATAAGGTATTCAACTCCAGAGATGAATCGAAAAAGAAATCTTTATGGATTCTACCTCCTCTTTTTTATGAAGAGAATGAATCTTTTTATCGAAGGATCAGAAAAAAATCGGTCCGGATCTACTGCGGGAATGATTTGGAAGATCCAAAAATAAAAACGGCGGTATTTGCTAGCAACAACATAATGGAGGCAGTCAATCAATATAGATTGATCCAAAATCTGATGCAAATCCAATATAGCACCTATGGGTACATAAGAAGTGTATCGAATCGATTCTTTTTAATGAATAGATCCGATCGCAACTTCGAATATGAAATTCAAAGGGATCAAATAGGAAATGATACTCTGAATCATATAACTATAATGAAATATACGATCAACCAACATTTATCAAATTTGAAAAAGAGTCAGAAGAAATGGTTTGATCCTCTT